GGGGAGGAGACAAATTGAATATAACAATTGAAACTCATATTCTAAAGCTTTTTCGATATATGAACAAGATGACTATAGAAGAGTTGGTGAACATTGTTCTGACTCATAGCTCTAAGATGACTAGCATGAATGAGCCGGCTTCAACACCACCTAGACTCTTAATCATAGACAGACTTGCGACCTCAACATAAAAGGATGAGCCTGGCCCCTTCTTCTATCTTACTATTTGTACGCATTGGCTTAATTCACTCCTAACCTCCCTAGACACTGCAAAGAACACATAATGAAAACTGCCTGGTAAGGGCTGTACAAGGGAACGAGAAAGGGGTTTGATAAGAAAGAGTTTGGGAGTGTCCCGCTTAGTTAACAAACATCGAGTTTGAAGTCGAGGCAGCATGGATACGAGACTATTGAAGTGAAGTTTGGAATCATTATGGTTTTCTATCTTCAGATTACCAAATTGGAGAATCACCAAGGCCTTTCAGCGATTCGACGCGCCCCCCTAAGCGTCACGCTTCACCTACCTGACCTCAGATAGAATGAGTCGCCCTAGCCCTAGTCTTACTAAGAGTTTGAATTGCTCTGTAGGATAGTAGGGCGAATGAATCGCATTAGTGCGATTTGGCTAGCTGAATCGCCCAGCGAACAAATCACCTCCTTGCCTATTTTAAAAAGAAAAGCAGACCCGCGCGAATCGTGTCTTCGATCTTGCATATAAATAATCAATCTTTCTTTATATTTGATATATATATATTTCTTTATCAACCAGGTCAACTGACGCCAGCATCACCACTACGGAAACGAAATTTCCTTAGTCCTTTATTTTAGTTCGATGCCTTTTAAGGGGAAACAAAGCCAAGCCTTTTCCGCCTTCCATCCCGCGTTTCCCTGCTTGAAACTGTTTTTTTTTATTAGCCCAGTCATGAACCACCTGGTTGGAGCCATGGTCTACCCAGCAGTGCTTCATATCCTCCTTGCTCTTTGTCTAAGATTGGACTAAAGGTACCAAACCGGCTTTTTTGTTTGTTGTTTTTATTTTGGCTAAGAAGCCCGTAGGTTGTACGCCAGCCATACGTAGCTTGAACTGTGATGGCCACAATGCTTTAGCTATTGCCGATCTCCAAGACGCCTTTGGTTGAATGTTCACACCTGATCCCCTGAAAATATAAGGGCTGCACTTCCTACATTCACTCCCGGAAATTGAAACAGGAATTGTAACCTCCCGGTCTGCTGTAGTCAGCCTCACGGTGTGCCTGACTGGCGAGTCTGCCGTCTCCACGGCTTTCCCTTTTTCGGGCTGCTCCTCAAGCCTTCGAGTGCCGATCTTCGCTTGGGCCGGCTCCGAGGCTCTACCCTGGCTTTTCATTGGTTTCTCCCAGGGGCCTTTATCGTTCGTATCGCGCGCGCATCTTCAAGCAATCGGGGGAGGCGCCGAGTACATAGACGAGGCGGTCCCGGGAATGAAAGTCCATTCCCTCGTGCTCTGGGACTCCTTAACTTCGGTTGAACAAAAAAGGTTCAATCTTGTGAAACCGTAGCGTAGGCGAAACCTGGCAGCCCGCCCAGAGTTTGACCTTCTCCGGTCCTGGAAGGAAACCCGACTTTCCTTCCTTCCCCCAGCAGGCAAGAAGACTGGGAGGAAGACGATCAGGATCTCACGTATGGCAGCTGTTGGAACAAACTCCGAAGCCAAAAAAAAGGTACCTACCTAGAAAAAAAGGAAACTCACCACTCACTGGTGAAAGAGGAGAGAGAAAGGACCAATTGGTGGAGTCCAGTCCCCGGAGGACAGAATAGCACTACTTAGTGACTAGGAGCGGATCTCTCTATCTCGTTAATGTCATAGTTTATTTTCCAGATCAGCAAAATTCTGCCGTTCCCGGCTTCATTCTCCACAGTAATGGCTTTACTACAATCCTTTCCCAAGCATCTGGTAATTCTGGCCGCCTTTCCACTCCTCACTTTGGTTTCCACCAAGCCAATCAAATCTGCCTCTTGTGCTCTTATATAATCTTTGGCCTCTCTCTGCTTCTCGACTTTACCGATCTTTCTGACATTCCATAGTTGGACCTTCATGTGGAACTATTGTTGTTTTTACATTCCCCTCGCACCTTAGCGCTGCCTCTGGTTTTTCGTCTTGTGCAGCCCTTATTTGTCTTTTGTTCTTTGGCCTTGACTTTCCCCCTCCCCCCTCTTTCTTAGAATTCAACATCTCTGATATGTTCTGGCATTTTGTTCGCCCACTCTTCATTCAGGGTGGTTAGAACCAGGGGAGGATCTTCCACCTTTAAGGTCATAGCACCAGCACCTGAACGCTTACTCTTACTGCTCTTCTCAGGTTCACCTCTTTTCTTAGGATTGGCTGCCCTGAGGTTCTTGTTTGGAGTCATTTGTTTATCACAGAACAAGTCCCCCTCAGTCACTGCCATAGTTGACCCAGTATCAACCCTCTCTTCCAGATCCTCGCTTCTATGGGCCAAATCACTCTCCTCGGGAGTTA